GGGTCAATACCAGCAAAAACATCTCGGAACAAGGTTCTCGCACCATGCCAAATGTGTCCGAAGAAGAAGAGCAAAGCAAACGAAGCATGCCCAAAAGTAAACCAACCCCTTGGACTGCTACGAAAAACACCATCGGATTTCAAAGTCGCACGATCTAATTCAAAAATTTCACCCAATTGAGCGCGTCTAGCATATTTTTTCACAGTAGCAGGATCACTATAACTGACTCCATTGAGTTCGCCGCCATAGAACTCAACGGTTACACCTACTTGTTCAACACTATACTTTGATTCTGCCCTTCTAAAAGGAACATCAGCTCTAACAATTCCGTCGCCGTCTACCAAAACGACTGGAAATGTTTCAAAAAAAGTAGGCATACGACGTACAAAAAGCTCACGCCCTTCTTTATCTCTAAAGATAGGGTGTCCTAACCACCCAACCGCTATTCCATCTCCGTTATCCATTGAGCCTGCCCTGAATAATCCTCCTTTTGCCGGATTATTGCCGATATAATCATAAAAAGCTAATTTTTCAGGAATTTTAGACCAGGCTTCTGAGAAACTTTGATTTTCTGCTAGCCCGGCGCTAACTCTTCGATATATCTCTTGCTGGAAGTAACCCTGATCCCATTGATAACGAGTGGGACCAAATAATTCAATGGGGGTAGTTGCTGAACCATACCACATAGTTCCAGCAACAACAAAAGCTGCAAAAAAGACAGCCGCGATACTACTGGAGAGTACGGTTTCAATATTTCCCATACGCAATCCTTTGTATAGACGTTGTGGTGGTCGGACGCTAAGATGGAATAGACCTGCTAATATGCCCAATGTACCTGCTGCAATATGATGAGAAGCTATTCCTCCCGGAACAAAAGGATCAAAACCTTCCACGCCCCACGATGGATTTACAGGTTGTACTTTTCCCGTTAGTCCATAAGGATCGGACACCCATATTCCAGGACCGTACAAGCCTGTTACATGAAATGCACCAAAACCAAAGCAAGCCACCCCGGAGAGAAATAAATGAATTCCAAAGATCTTGGGCAAATCCAAAGAAGGTTTTCCTGTCCGTTCATCACAAAATATTTCTAGATCCCAATAGACCCAATGCCAGATAGCTGCCAAAAAGCATAAGCCAGAAAACACAATATGTGCCCCAGCTACACCTTCGTAACTCCAAATCCCCGGATTCGTTACAGTCCCTCCTGTGATACTCCAACCTCCCCATGAATTGGTTATTCCTAAACGAGTCATGAAGGGTATAACGAACATACCCTGTCTCCACATTGGATCAAGAACAGGGTCAGAAGGATCAAAAACTGCTAATTCATACAGAGCCATCGAGCCCGCCCAACCAGCAACCAGAGCTGTATGCATTATATGAACGGAAAGCAACCGGCCGGGATCATTCAATACAACGGTATGAACACGATACCAAGGCAAACCCATGGAAAATACCCCTTTATCAAAGAAAAATAGACAGTACGTAACTTTATTGCATTGGAAAAGACTATACTATGACTATCCTATGGACCTCCCTTGTTCAGTGGATTATTTCCTAACAAGGGTTAGGTTAATATTTATTCTATTCTGTTCGTAATAATGGAATAATTATGTTCGTAGGAACAAAGAGAAGCAGATTTATTCTATACTCGATAAGTACCAATACGCAATGGGGGGTTGATACCATTTTCTATGAGTAAATGCGTCCATCCTTATTTATCATTAGAAGGCCCTATTCGTAAAAATTTTCCTTTATTTATTTTGTCTTTCTTTCTGAATTTTTCTAATCTATGGATAAAATAAATATGATAAAGCCAATATTATAAAGACAATAAAACCATATTGTAAAACCATATTGTTACGTTTCCACATCAAAGTGAAATATAGTATTTTAGTTCTTTTTTCTTTCAATTCATGCCTATTGGTGTTCCAAAAGTACCTTTCCGAAGTCCTGGAGAGGAAGATGCATCTTGGGTTGACGTATAGTGCGACTTGTCAGATATATTGGGTCATATGGGATTTCCCCGTTATCTCCCCCGATTGAGATATCCTCTGTTTCGCCCAAGAAAGAGAAATTGAATCATCAAAAAATTGGAGCGTGAAGTGCGATTAGATGCATTGTTTGGGGGGATTCATAGTACTATTATCAATTAGAATAATTTATGGTTGGCTTTGGTTGGACTAAGAAAATGAAGTATCCAGGCTCCGTTTAGAAAAAACCCAATTGGTGATATATCTATGATTACTACATGTATCATAAATTATTCCTGTTTGTTATTTGTAAAGTCATAACAAAAAGAAATGGTGATGGGAAGATTTGTCCTATATGTGCAAATCCAAATCGGGCGGATCTTTACCCGGAGTAGAGCCTAAACCTAAAAAGATGAAAGAGACCCATTCAGGAACAAGAAAATACCATCGTGATTTGGATTGAATCTCGATGAAACAATACATCAATGAGAAGTTAATTCGATAAGTTTATTGACTTTTTTCTA